TAACAATCTAAACAATGAGTTCATAAATAGAATTAAGGCTCTAGACAAAGAATTTCTTTCTTCGGATATGTTCGAAAAAGGAATTAGGTTGTGTAACGATGAGACTAAAAAAGAATACTTGCCCAAAATATATGATCCTTTCTTGAATGGGACACATCGTAGAACAATCAAAAAAAAGTTTTCACCCTTAATCATAAATGAAACTTCGATAGAAAATTTCATAGGAACAAATAAACTTCATACTCTCTTTCTTACTGATATGGATTACCGAGAATTTGAACATAAAATAAATATATTTACTAAAAAACCATTATCAACAGAAATTGGTCATTTCTTGACTTTAATCAATGAACTAAATAGAGATTCAAAATCGAATTTCAATTTTAAAGGACCTTCTTTATTTTCCGAAAAAGACCAAAAAAGAATGGATTCAGAAAATGAAACAAAATTTTTAAAATTTTTATTCAATGCAATTATAAGTGATCTTCTTAATCAAAAAAAAAAAAAAAAATCTATTGGAATAAAAGAAATTAATAAAAAGGTCCCTCGATGGTCATACAAATTAATCAACGAATTAGAACAACAGGAAGGAGAAAGTGAAGAAGAAGTACCAATAGATCATCAGATTCGTTCAAGAAAAGCCAGACGTGTAGTGATTTTTACTGATAACCGGCGAAATACTGATACTAATAATACTGATACTAATAATCCTGATCAAACAGACGAAGTGGCTTTGATACGCTATTCGCAACAATCGGATTTTCGTCGAGACATAATCAAAGGTTCTATGCGAGCCCAAAGACGTAAAACAATTATTGGAGAACTCTTTCAAGCAAATATGCATTCCCCGCTTTTTTTGGATAGAATAGACAAATCACACCCCCTTTCTTTTGATATCTCCGGACTGATGAAACTAAGTTTTCGAAATTGGATATGGATAGTAAAAGGAGCAGAATTCAAAATTTCAGATTCTAAAGAAGAAGAGATAAAAAAGGGGGAGAAAAGGGAGAAAGACAAGAAAGAAGAGAACAAAAGAAAGGAGAAAGCGCGGATAGAAATAGCAGAAGCCTGGGATACCATTCCATTTGCTCAAGTAATAAGAGGTTCCATGTTAATAATTCAATCGACTCTTAGAAAATATATTCTATTACCTTCATTAATAATAGCGAAAAATATTAGCCGTATCCTATTCTTTCAATTTCCTGAGTGGTCTGAGGATTTTAAGGAATGGAATAGAGAAATGCATGTTAAATGTACCTATAATAGTGTTCAATTATCAGAAACAGAATTTCCGAAAAATTGGTTAATAGACGGCATTCAGATAAAGATTCTATTTCCTTTCTGTCTGAAACCTTGGCACAGATCTAAGCCACAGTCCTCTCATATAGATCGAATGAAAAAGAAAGGACAAAAAAATGATTTTTGTTTTTTAACAGTTTGGGGAATGGAAGCTGAACTTCCTTTTGGTTCTCCCCGAAAACGGCCTTCCTTTTTTGAACCTATTTTTAAGAAACGCGAAAAAAAAATTGGAAAATTTAAAAAGAAGTATTTTCTAGTTATAAAAGTTTTAAAAGAAAGAACAAAATTTTTTCTAAATATCTCAAAAAAAACAAAAAAATGGATTATCAAAGGTATTCTATTATTTAAAAAAATAATAAAGGAACTCTCAAAAGTAAATCCAATTCTATTATTTAGATTGAGAGAAGTAGATAAATTAAGCGAAACTCAAAAAGAAAAAGATTCTATAACCCACAATCAGATAATTGATGAATCTTTTAGTCGAACTCGATTTACAGATTGGACGAATTATTTACTGACAGAAAAAAAAATGAAGGATCTAACTGATAGAACAAGCACAATCCGAAATCAAATAGAAAGAATTACAAAAGAGAAAAAAAAAGTGACTCCGGGAATAAATGTTAGTCCTAATAAAACAAGTTATAATGCTAAAAGATTCGAATCACCAAAAAATATTTGGCAAATATTAAAAAGAAGAAATGCTCGATTAATCCGCAAATTACATTATTTTTTTAAATTTTTCACTGAAAGGATATACATAGATATCCTTCTATCTATCATTAATATTCCCAGAATTAATATACAACTTTTTCTTGAATTAACAAAAAAAATTATTGATAAATCCATTTACAATAATAAAACAAATCAAGAAAGAATTAATAAAACAAATCAAAATAAAATTCACTTTATTTCGACTATAAACAAGTCACTTTATAATATTAGTAATAAGAATTCACATAATTTTTGTGACTTATACTTCTTGTCACAAGCATATGTATTTTACAAATTATCCCAAACCCAAGTTCTTAACTTGTATAAGTTAAGATCTATTCTTAAATATCACGGAACATCTTTTTTTCTTAAGACTTCAATAAAAAATTCTTTTGGAACACAAGGAATAATTCATTCTGAATTAAGACATAAGAAACTTCGGAATTCTGGAATAAATCAATGGAAAAACTGGTTAAGAGGTCATTATCAA